ACTCCTGCCCGCAATAACTTGTTGCTCTACGCGCTCGGCCGTCGTTTTTTCAGTTTGGGGCATATTTCAGTGTTGAGAAACAACTTGCTCTTCGTAGCGCTCTCACTCGCTTCTGACATTCATTCCATTTTGCTTTTCCTCGTTACTTGACTGAGCGTAGCGGGCTCCGCGCCCTGGCTTCTAATGAAACCACCTATTATTGATTCCTCTCTTGGCTGAACAGAAGGTTAGATGAGATGGCTTCTTTGTTCTGTTATAAACTCATCTACTGCTCATTCGGTTCTCAAATGATTGAATAAGACTGTATTCAACAGCTCTTGGCCGAGCTCGCCTCGCACTGTTTAAGCTAAGTGCTAGCCCAACCCTTTTGAAAATTCCCATAAAGTATGGAGCCCCCTTTTTTTTATAATCAATGGAGTCTCTAATCATCACGCTTAGTCATCGAGTCATAATGCTTATCTCTTTTCGTCACCCTAGCTCGTTCTTCTTGAGATCTGTAGATTCGTAGAACATCAGAAGGAGAAGAGCCTTACCAATCCCGCGCCTTCTGAAGAAGCTGCTTGCTGCTCGGCGGTGGTTTGGTTTCTTCGGTAAGGCTTCTCGGACCACCATTCCGATCTGGCCCAGTAGTTAGCCCTCAAGAGCACTGGTTCCCAAAAACCGACTCTAGTCAGCTTATCCTTAGATTCTAGTCGGGCCTCATCGGTACAATTTGTTTATCTATAAGCTTCAGTGGTGCGAAGCGGCTTTGCCCCTTTTCAGTAGGGGAGCGAAGCTAAGGTATAACAATAGCTATTTCGCTATTGAAAACTTTCAGCCTCTTCGCTAAGCAGCTGCTAAGCTGCTCTCCGCCCCAGATGCTCCGCTCCGTGTTCGATTGATGAGCCAGCCCTCTACTATGGATTGTTGGTCCGCAGCCCCGCCCTATAGAATGAATAAGGAGAGGCCTATCGATGACCGACCGAGCCACTCTGATACTACTCCTTACCTCACCCCGACCAATGATCTTTGAACGCGACTATGCATCCTTACTCATAGTAGAGTGTAAGGTAGGTTTGGGTATAGCAGGACTTGAACCTGCGACCATTAGGTTAAAAGCCCAATGCTCTACCAACTGAGCTATACACCCCAAAAAAATGGAGTAGTAAATAAGGATTGGTGCGGAAAAGAAAAGAGGGCGGCCCCTCTTCTTCTCATCATATCAATGGGGCGCAGCTCTGTATGAGGCTCGTACTGCGGAGCAAGTCTGGTCTTGTTTCCACTCATTGAAGATTCTATCTACAAAAGAAGGTCAACGGGGGATACTACAGTAGCTCTCACTGAGACCATCTAAGAGAAGGTGAGGTCGTCTTTCTTTCCGGCCGCCGTACGGTTCGACCGAGAGGAGCAGTTATCTATGTAATTACGGTCTTTGCTGGCCGTTGTTCCGGTCGAGCACTCTCTTTTCTTTGTCCAATTCCGTCTTACCAACCGACGACTGACTTCTTACCAACCCGCGAAGGGTTGTGAGGCTGGACCAGGTACGAAGAATGAATCTATGTCTGTGCACGGAAGTTGCTGGCCGGCGGCCGCTCAACTGTTCGAGCGCAGTGCAGTGGTGGTTGGTTCCGATTCGACAAGGGTAGAATGCCTGGTCGAAGGTCCAGTACAGTAGGTAGCAGGCGTGTTCGTTTTGGCTCCCGAGCGAGAACGAGAAAGAGGCGATGCACCATCCTTGCTGCTACGTACGTTGACCTTGACTTGACAGATTCATCCAATTGAACCCACACTCAAAGGAGGACCACAAGCTCGGGGTGATGCCGTCAAAGAAGTGATCAGCATTAAGAAACTTCTTGGGGTTAGCAGTGAAAGAAAGAGCCCGGCATTCATTTCTTCATTCATAGCGGAGTCTACTAAAAGAGGGACCAGCCTCATCGTGGTGATTAGAGGACACCTCCGATCGTTCACCTCGAATGTGACACGTTCCCTCCCAGTTATATGATCAACGGGATCAGTCGGCTAGAGAGCGGGGCTATTCTTCTTCCGGGGAGGCAAAGTCGTCCCCTCTACTGACCGAACCCTCAGTTCGGAGGTCTTCGTCAACATGTTACGAGGCTCCAGTCTTCGGCGGGTCACCATTACTTGACTTAGAAAGGCGAACATCTGGGCAAGGGAAAGCGCAGTGCGCCTGGTGCAAATTGGTTTTTTTGTTATTCATGATCTACCAATCAGAATGGAGGGTCCTACCTACGTACATGATTGATAGAATCACTACGTAGGGGGGGGGTGGTGGCGGTCAACTTGATGCGGGAGAGGCATGAGTGCAGTTCGATCGTCGTGGTGTATTCGTTTGTAGTGAGTAGGGCTGTTTATCGTTGATCAGTTCGCCTCCGCTCTATTGAAAGGTCTCCGGCGGTTTTGTCAACGAACGCGTCTCGGGCCGGATTGACTAACCTAACCATTAAGGAGGCCTTGCCATAGTTGGGTGCTCTGCTTTAGTGTGATTGACGAAGGCTAGGCT